GCCAGCGTAGCTTAGTAAAAGCATGACACTGAAGATGTCAAGACGAGCCCTAAGAAGCTCCGTAAGCACAAAGGTTTGGTCCTGACTTTACTGTCAGCTTTAGCTAGACTTACACATGCAAGTATCCGCACTCCCGTGAGAATGCCCTCATTTCCCGCCCGGAAACAAGGAGCTGGTATCAGGCACACAATTGCGCAGCCCACGACACCTTGCTCAGCCACACCCTCAAGGGGATCCAGCAGTGATTAACATTAAGCAATAAGTGAAAACTTGACTCAGTTAAAGCTAAGAGGGTCGGTAAAACTCGTGCCAGCCACCGCGGTTATACGAGAGGCCCAAGTTGACAGACACTCGGCGTAAAGCGTGGTTAAGATTAATTTTTCTAAAGTCGAACGCCTACAGAGCTGTTACACGCTTCCGAAGGTAAGAAGCCCAACCACGAAAGTGACTTTATTACAACTGAACCCACGAAAGCTATGGCACAAACTGGGATTAGATACCCCACTATGCTTAGCCGTAAACATTGACAGTATTTTACACCCACTGTCCGCCCGGGAACTACAAGCAAAAGCTCGAAACCCAAAGGACTTGGCGGTGCTTTAGACCCCCCTAGAGGAGCCTGTTCTAGAACCGATAACCCCCGTTCAACCTCACCCTTTCTTGTATATTCCCGCCTATATACCACCGTCGTCAGCCCACCCTGTGAAGGACGCATAGTGCGCAAAATTGGCTCTGCCCAAAACGCCAGGTCGAGGTGTAGCTAATGAAAGGGGAAGAAATGGGCTACATTCCCCCATCACCGGGGAACTACGAACGAGTGCACTGAAACGTGCCTCCGAAGGAGGATTTAGCAGTAAGTAGAAAGTAGAGAGTTCTGCTGAAACCGGCCCTGAAGCGCGCACACACCGCCCGTCACTCTCCCCAAGCTTCTACAACACATTAACTAAAACGTCAAAACCGCAGAGGGGAGGCAAGTCGTAACATGGTAAGCGTACCGGAAGGTGCGCTTGGAAAAATCAGAGCATAGCTAAAACAGTATAGCAACTCCCTTACACTGAGAAGATATCCGTGCGAATCGGATTGCCCTGAAGCCCAACAGCTAGCCCAACCCGCAAAACTCAACAAACCCTGTTAATACCCCCAAACATACTTAAACCCCACTAAACAAACCATTTTTCCCCCTTAGTATAGGCGATAGAAAAGGAAATCATGGAGCGACAGAAAAAGTACCGCAAGGGAAAGCTGAAAGAGAAGTGAAATAACTCAGTACAAGCCAAGCAAAGCAGAGATTTGCACTCGTACCTTTTGCATCATGATTTAGCCAGACACCTCAAGCAAAGAGCACTTTAGTTTGACACCCCGAAACTAAGTGAGCTACTCCAAGACAGCCTATTGTAGGGCCAACCCGTCTCTGTGGCAAAAGAGTGGGAAGAGCTTTGAGTAGCGGTGACAGACCTATCGAACTTAGTTATAGCTGGTTGCCTGGGAACTGGATAAGAGTTCAGCCTCCTGACTTCTCACCTCACCCCTGTCCAAACTTTATTTCGACACGTCAGAGAAGCCTAGAGAGTTAGTCAAAGGGGGTACAGCCCCTTTGACACAAGACACAACTTTTTCGATAGGGTAAAGATCAAAACCTTAACACAGAACAAGATGTCACGGTGGGCCTAAAAGCAGCCATCCCTACAGAAAGCGTTAAAGCTCAGACACACTACGATTCTACAATTCCGACAAATTAATCTTAACCCATCAGCCCTACCAGGCCTCTCCATACCCCCTATGGAGGAGATAATGCTAATATGAGTAATAAGAAAGCCACGACTTTCTCCCCGCATAAGTGTAAATCGGAACGGACTCACCCCCGAACATTAACGGCCCCAACCAAAGAGGGTAATGCACAATCACCTTCAACAACTAGAAAACCATCCAACCTACCACCGTTAACCCTACACTGGTGTGCCCCAGAGGAAAGACCTAAAGAAAGAGAAGGAACTCGGCAAACACAAGCCTCGCCTGTTTACCAAAAACATCGCCTCTTGCAAAACTAATGAATAAGAGGTCCTGCCTGCCCTGTGACTATATGTTTAACGGCCGCGGTATCCTGACCGTGCGAAGGTAGCGCAATCACTTGTCTCTTAAATGGGGACCTGTATGAATGGCATCACGAGGGTTTAACTGTCTCCTCTTTCAAGTCAATGAAATTGATCCCCCCGTGCAGAAGCGGGGATGAGCACATAAGACGAGAAGACCCTATGGAGCTTTAGACACTAAGGTAGACTATATCAACCGCCCCCAAAACCCGGGCCAAAACCAAATACCCCCCTACCCTACGTCTTCGGTTGGGGCGACCACGGAGTAATAAAAAACCCCCGCGTGGACCGGGAACACAATTTTCCCACAGACAAGAGCTCCCGCTCTAACAAGCAGAATTTCTGACTAAAAGTGATCCAGCCAATGCTGATCAACGGACCAAGTTACCCTAGGGATAACAGCGCAATCTCCTTCTAGAGTCCATATCGACAAGGAGGTTTACGACCTCGATGTTGGATCAGGACATCCTAATGGTGCAGCCGCTATTAAGGGTTCGTTTGTTCAACGACTAAAGTCCTACGTGATCTGAGTTCAGACCGGAGTAATCCAGGTCAGTTTCTATCTATGAAATAACCTTTTCTAGTACGAAAGGACCGAGAAGATGAGGCCCATGACAAAGCCACGCCTCCCCCCCCACCTAATGAAACCAACTCAAGTAGGTAACCGGGAATACTTCTTCCCCCGAGAAAATGGCATGTTAAGGTGGCAGAGCCCGGTTTAATGCGAGAGACTTAAATCCTTTTCAGAGGGGTTCAAATCCCCTGCTTAACTATGATCTCAGTACTTATCACGCATATCATTAACCCCCTTGCTTACATCGTCCCAGTACTGTTAGCCGTCGCATTCCTCACCCTCATCGAACGTAAAGTCTTAGGCTACATACAACTGCGTAAAGGCCCCAACATCGTAGGGCCCTACGGGCTACTTCAACCCATCGCCGACGGCGTAAAACTATTTATTAAAGAACCCGTACGCCCCTCTACTTCCTCCCCCGTCCTCTTCCTGCTAACCCCAATATTGGCCCTCACCCTGGCCCTCACCCTCTGAGCCCCCATACCAATCCCCTATCCAATCATTGACCTCAACCTGGGGATCCTCTTCATCCTCGCCCTCTCTAGCCTCGCCGTCTACTCCATTCTTGGCTCAGGGTGGGCCTCAAATTCAAAATATGCCCTAATCGGGGCCTTACGGGCAGTCGCTCAAACTATCTCATACGAAGTGAGCCTTGGACTAATCCTACTAAGCGCTATCATCTTCACAGGAGGCTTCACCCTCCAAACCTTCGCCACCGCCCAAGAAAGTGTTTGACTCATTCTCCCAGCCTGACCCCTCGCCGCAATATGATATGTTTCAACCCTGGCGGAGACCAACCGAGCCCCTTTTGACCTAACCGAAGGCGAATCAGAACTAGTCTCCGGATTCAACGTAGAATACGCAGGCGGCCCCTTCGCATTGTTCTTCCTGGCAGAATACGCTAACATCCTTCTAATAAATACACTTTCAGCCACCCTATTTCTAGGCGCCACCCACATCCCCGCGCTCCCTGAACTTACAGCCTTCAACCTAATAACTAAAGCAGCTCTCCTCTCAATCGTTTTCTTATGAGTACGTGCCTCCTACCCCCGATTCCGCTATGATCAGCTTATGCACCTCATTTGAAAAAATTTCCTGCCACTAACCCTAGCCCTCATCATCTGACACCTCTCCCTCCCAATTGCCTTCGCGGGCCTGCCCCCACAATTATAACCCCGGAATTGTGCCTGAAGCAAAGGGCCACTTTGATAGAGTGACTTATGGGGGTTAAAGTCCCCCCAACTCCTTAGAAAGAAGGGGCTCGAACCCTACCCAGAGAGATCAAAACTCTCGGTGCTTCCACTACACCACTTCCTAGTAGGGTAAGCTAATTAAGCTCTCGGGCCCATACCCCGAAAATGTTGGTTAAAATCCCTCCCCTGCTGATGAACCCGTACATCTTGGCCACCCTGCTTTTTGGACTTGGCTTAGGGACAACAATTACGTTTGCCAGCTCCCATTGACTCCTTGCCTGAATAGGCCTCGAAATAAACACACTAGCCATTATTCCACTTATGGCCCAACACCACCACCCCCGAGCCGTGGAAGCAACAACAAAATATTTCCTCACCCAGGCTACCGCCGCCGCAGTTCTCTTATTTGCAAGCACAACCAATGCGTGGCTCACAGGGCAATGAGACATTCTTCAAATGTGCCACCCCCTCCCCACCACAATAATCGCCCTTGCTCTCGCCCTAAAAATTGGCCTCGCCCCCCTACACTCCTGACTCCCAGAGGTCCTCCAGGGACTGGACCTGACAACTGGACTGCTCCTCTCAACTTGACAGAAACTCGCCCCCTTCGCACTTCTCCTGCAACTTCACTCCACCACCCCCGCCCTCATAACTATTCTTGGTCTTGCTTCAACACTCGTTGGAGGCTGGGCTGGTCTCAACCAAACACAACTACGCAAAATCCTCGCCTACTCTTCAATTGCCCACCTCGGTTGAATAATCCTCGTTCTCCAATTTTCCCCCTCCCTCACGCTACTAACTCTCCTCACCTACTTTATCATGACCTTCTCAACTTTCCTCGTATTCAAACTTAACAAAGCAACCAACATCAATGCACTAGCCACATCCTGGGCCAAGGCACCAGCCCTGACCGCTCTCACCCCCCTAATCCTCCTCTCTCTAGGAGGTCTTCCCCCACTGACAGGATTCATGCCCAAATGACTAATTCTCCAGGAACTGACCAAACAAGACCTCGCACCAACCGCTACCCTGGCAGCCCTAACAGCCCTCCTCAGCCTATATTTCTACCTCCGTCTCTCCTACGCCCTAACCCTCACCCTGTCACCGAACAATCTCACGGGCACAACACCATGACGACTCCCATCAACCCAACTAACCCTCCCTCTTGCAGTCTCCACCATGGCAACCATCTCATTATTACCCCTCACCCCGGCTGCAATCGCACTCCTCACCCTCTAAGGGACTTAGGCTAACTACACTAGACCAAGGGCCTTCAAAGCCCTCAGTGGGAGTGGAAATCTCCCAGTCTCTGTAAGACTTGCAGGACTTTACCCCACATCTTCTGCATGCAAAGCAGACACTTTAATTAAGCTAAAGCCTTACTAGATGGGCAGGCCTCGATCCTACAAGCTCTTAGTTAACAGCTAAGCGCTCAAACCAGCGAGCATCCATCTACCCTCTCCCCGCCCAGCCAAGGCAAATGGGCGGGGAAAGCCCCGGCAGGCGCTAACCTGCTTCTCTAGATTTGCAATCTAACATGTGAGTACACCTCGGAGCTTGATAAGAAAAGGACTCAAACCTCTGTTTATGGGGCTACAACCCACCGCTTGAAAAACTCAGCCATCTTACCTGTGGCAATCACACGTTGATTTTTCTCAACCAATCACAAAGATATTGGCACCCTTTATTTAGTATTCGGTGCCTGAGCCGGAATAGTCGGCACCGCCTTAAGCCTGCTCATTCGAGCAGAGCTGAGTCAACCAGGCGCCCTTCTGGGGGACGACCAGATTTATAATGTTATCGTTACGGCACACGCCTTCGTGATAATTTTCTTTATAGTAATACCAATTATGATCGGAGGCTTTGGCAACTGACTCATTCCCCTAATAATTGGAGCTCCTGACATGGCATTCCCTCGAATGAATAACATGAGCTTCTGACTTCTTCCCCCCTCCTTCCTTCTTCTCCTAGCCTCCTCAGGCGTAGAAGCCGGAGCAGGAACCGGATGAACGGTTTACCCTCCACTAGCAGGCAATCTTGCCCACGCAGGAGCATCCGTGGACCTGACCATCTTCTCCCTCCACCTGGCTGGTGTTTCTTCTATTCTAGGGGCAATTAACTTTATTACAACCATTATCAACATGAAACCCCCTGCTATCTCCCAATACCAGACGCCATTATTTGTGTGAGCGGTCCTAATTACTGCCGTACTACTTCTTCTCTCACTCCCAGTCCTGGCTGCAGGCATTACAATGCTCCTTACCGACCGAAATCTAAACACAACTTTCTTTGACCCAGCAGGGGGAGGTGACCCAATTCTCTACCAGCACCTATTTTGATTCTTTGGCCACCCAGAAGTCTATATTCTCATTCTCCCAGGCTTTGGAATGATCTCCCACATCGTTGCTTACTACTCAGGGAAAAAAGAACCTTTCGGCTACATGGGTATGGTTTGAGCAATAATGGCCATCGGCCTACTAGGATTTATTGTTTGAGCCCACCACATGTTTACGGTCGGAATGGACGTAGACACGCGGGCCTACTTCACATCCGCAACCATGATTATTGCCATCCCCACAGGGGTTAAAGTCTTCAGCTGGCTCGCCACACTACACGGGGGGTCAATCAAATGAGAGACGCCACTTCTATGAGCACTCGGGTTTATCTTCCTGTTCACAGTAGGTGGCCTCACAGGAATTGTTCTCGCCAACTCATCCCTGGACATTGTCCTTCACGACACCTATTATGTGGTAGCACACTTCCACTACGTCCTATCAATAGGAGCAGTTTTCGCTATCGTTGCCGCATTCGTCCACTGATTCCCGCTATTTACTGGCTACACACTCCATAGCGCTTGAACAAAAATCCACTTTGCGGTTATGTTTGCAGGCGTAAATTTAACCTTCTTCCCTCAGCACTTCCTAGGCCTAGCCGGAATGCCCCGACGGTACTCAGACTACCCCGACGCATACACACTATGAAACACCGTATCATCAATCGGCTCTCTGGTGTCTCTTGTGGCGGTAGTGATGTTCCTCTTCATCATCTGAGAAGCATTTGCTGCTAAACGTGAAGTTCTTGCAGTAGAACTAACTTCGACGAACGTTGAATGACTACACGGCTGCCCGCCCCCTTATCACACATTCGAGGAGCCTGCATTCGTCCAAGTTCAGTCGAACTAACCGAGAAAGGGAGGAATCGAACCCCCGTATACTGGTTTCAAGCCAGTCACATGGCCACTCTGCCACTTTCTTCATAAGACACTAGTTAAATCGACATAACACTGCTTTGTCAAGGCAGAATCGTGGGTTAAACCCCCGCGTGTCTTAAATAATGGCCCATCCCTCACAACTAGGTTTCCAAGACGCCGCCTCGCCCGTTATAGAAGAGCTACTCCACTTTCACGACCATGCTTTAATAATCGTGTTCCTGATTAGCACGCTAGTTCTTTACATTATTGTCGCGATGGTTACTACAAAGCTAACCAACATGTACATCCTTGACTCCCAGGAAATTGAAATTATCTGAACCATCCTTCCTGCAGTCATCCTCATTCTCATTGCCCTCCCCTCCCTTCGTATTTTATACCTCATGGACGAAATCAATGACCCTCATCTGACAATTAAAGCGATGGGGCACCAATGATATTGAAGCTACGAGTACACCGACTACGAAGATCTCGGATTTGACTCGTACATAGTACCTACACAAGATCTCACACCCGGCCAATTCCGGCTTTTAGAAACCGACCATCGCATGGTAGTCCCTGTCGAATCACCAGTCCGTGTCTTGGTATCCGCTGAGGACGTCCTTCACTCCTGAGCCGTACCTTCCCTAGGCGTAAAAATAGACGCAGTTCCCGGCCGCCTAAACCAAACAGCCTTCATCGCCTCCCGGCCTGGAGTGTTCTATGGACAATGCTCCGAAATCTGCGGCGCAAATCACAGCTTTATGCCAATTGTAGTAGAAGCAGTACCCCTTCAACATTTCGAAAGCTGATCATCTTTAATACTTGAAGACTCCTCACTAAGAAGCTAAATTGGGCCATAGCGTTAGCCTTTTAAGCTAAAGAATGGTGTCTCCCAACCACCCTTAGTGGATGCCTCAACTCAATCCTGCCCCTTGATTCGCCATCCTAGTCTCCTCCTGACTAATCCTCCTAACCATCCTCACCCCTAAAGTACTAGCCCACTCTTTCCCAAATGAGCCCACACCCCAAAGCACCCAGAAACCCGAAGCAGAATCTTGAGTTTGACCATGACACTAAGCTTTTTCGACCAGTTTATAAGCCCCATTTTCTTAGGAATTCCGCTCATCGCCCTCGCTCTGGCCCTTCCCTGAATCCTCTACCCAACCCCCTCTACTCGCTGACTCAGCAACCGCCTCCTAACCCTTCAAAACTGATTTACAAGCAACTTCACCCAACAGCTCCTCCTCCCGATCAACCCAGGCGGGCACAAATGAGCCCTCATCCTTACTTCCCTCATACTCTTCCTAATCACGCTGAACATACTAGGCCTCCTGCCATACACCTTCACCCCCACAACCCAGCTATCCCTCAACATAGGTCTTGCAGTCCCCCTCTGACTCGCAACTGTAATTATTGGCATGCGAAACCAGCCAACCATCGCCCTCGGCCACTTACTGCCAGAAGGCACTCCCACGCCCCTGATCCCGGTCCTTATCATTATCGAAACAATTAGCTTATTTATCCGACCACTCGCTCTCGGGGTTCGACTCACAGCTAACCTCACAGCAGGGCACCTTCTGATCCAGCTAATCGCTACTGCCGCCTTCGTCCTACTCCCCATGATACCAACTGTAGCCATCCTCACAGCAGTGCTGCTCTTCCTGCTCACCCTCCTGGAAGTGGCTGTGGCGATAATCCAAGCGTACGTATTCGTACTGCTACTCAGCCTATACCTTCAAGAAAACGTTTAATGGCCCACCAAGCTCACGCATATCATATAGTCGACCCCAGCCCTTGACCCCTAACGGGCGCAGTCGCCGCCCTACTAATGACATCCGGTCTCGCGATTTGATTCCACTTTAACTCAACCACTCTTATAACCTTAGGGACAATTCTTCTTCTGTTAACAATATACCAATGATGACGAGATATTGTCCGAGAAGGCACATACCAGGGACACCACACGCCTCCCGTCCAAAAAGGGCTCCGATACGGCATGATCCTTTTTATTACTTCGGAAGTCTTCTTCTTCCTGGGCTTTTTCTGGGCCTTCTACCACTCAAGCCTAGCCCCAACGCCTGAACTAGGCGGCTGCTGACCCCCAACAGGCATCACCACCCTAGACCCCTTTGAAGTCCCCCTTCTAAATACCGCCGTCCTACTTGCCTCGGGGGTCACCGTCACCTGAGCACACCACAGCATCATAGAAGGCGAACGAAAACAAGCAATTCAATCCCTAGCCCTAACAATCCTCCTCGGCTTTTATTTCACCCTCCTCCAAGCCTTAGAGTACTACGAAGCCCCATTTACGATCGCAGACGGAGTCTACGGCTCTACGTTCTTCGTCGCGACAGGCTTCCACGGCCTGCACGTAATTATCGGCTCCACTTTCCTCGCAGTCTGCCTTCTACGACAAATCCAGTACCACTTTACATCTGAGCACCACTTTGGGTTCGAAGCAGCTGCTTGATACTGACACTTCGTAGACGTTGTTTGACTATTCCTCTATATCTCCATCTACTGATGAGGCTCATAATCTTTCTAGTACTAACGACAGTATAAGTGACTTCCAATCACCAGGTCTTGGTTAAAATCCAAGGAAAGATAATGAACTTAATCACAACAATTATCCTAATCGCCACAGCCCTCTCCACCATTCTGGCCATCGTCTCCTTCTGACTCCCACAAATAACCCCAGACCACGAAAAACTCTCCCCCTACGAATGCGGATTTGATCCTCTCGGTACGGCCCGACTGCCCTTTTCCCTCCGATTTTTTCTCGTCGCAATCCTCTTTCTCCTATTTGACCTAGAAATTGCCCTCCTTTTACCCCTACCTTGAGGAGACCAACTAGCCTCTCCACTCATTACACTCCTCTGAGCCTCAGCTGTCCTCGCACTTCTCACCCTGGGGCTAATCTATGAATGACTCCAGGGCGGCCTGGAGTGAGCAGAGTAGGTAATTAGTTTAATAAAAACATTTGATTTCGGCTCAAAAACTTGTGGTTAAAGTCCACAATGACCTAATGACACCAGTGCACTTCTCACTGTCATGTGCTTTCATCCTAGGGTTAACAGGTCTTGCCTTTCACCGAACCCACCTACTCTCTGCCCTCTTATGCCTAGAAGGCATAATACTATCACTATTCATGGCCCTCTCCCTGTGAACTCTCCAACTAAACTCAACAGCCTTCTCAGCTGCCCCAATGCTACTACTGGCATTCTCAGCTTGCGAAGCAAGCGCAGGTCTAGCCCTCCTAGTTGCCACCGCCCGTACCCACGGAACCGACCGCCTGCAAAGCCTAAACCTCCTACAATGTTAAAGATCCTCATTCCCACTCTTATACTCTACCCCATCGTCTGACTCACCCCATTCGAGTGAATATGACCATGCGTCCTTATGCACTCGCTAGTAATTGCCGTAGCCAGCTTTTCATGGTTTAACAACTTAACTATAACCGGCTGATCCGCACTCAGCCCCTACATTGCAACTGACAACCTCTCCACCCCCCTCCTAGTCCTCACCTGCTGAATCCTCCCACTAATAATTCTTGCAAGCCAAAGCCACGTGGCCCGAGAGCCCGAAAACCGACAACGAATATTTCTAACCCTGCTAGTCTCTCTACAAGTCTTCCTAATTTTGGCATTTGGTGCCACAGAGATTACACTATTCTATGTTATGTTTGAAGCCACTTTAATCCCTACGCTAATGTTAATCACGCGCTGGGGGAATCAAACAGAACGCCTTTCCGCTGGCATTTACTTCCTATTCTACACCCTTGCGGGCTCTTTACCACTTCTTGTCGCCCTACTAACCCTCCAAAATGACACAGGGACCCTCTCCCTATTAATTCTTCAATACTCAGACATCTCCCCCCTAAACAGCTACGCAGATAAATTCTGATGAGCGGCATGTCTCCTAGCTTTCCTAGTAAAAATACCACTTTATGGCGTCCACCTCTGGCTCCCAAAAGCCCACGTAGAGGCCCCCGTCGCAGGCTCCATAGTTCTCGCTGCCATTCTCTTAAAACTAGGCGGTTATGGAATAATGCGAATGCTCACCGTACTAGAACCGCTAACAGAACAATTAAGCTACCCATTCATCATTCTCGCACTATGAGGCGTGGTCATAACGGGTTCTATCTGCTTACGACAAACAGACCTAAAATCACTTATTGCTTACTCCTCCGTAAGCCACATAGGACTAGTGGCGGGGGGCATCCTAATTCAAACCCCCTGAGGATTCACAGGCGCCCTCATCCTTATGATTGCACACGGCCTCACATCATCAGCCCTTTTCTGCCTAGCCAACACAAATTATGAACGTACCCATAGCCGGACAATAGTCCTCGCACGAGGACTACAAATAGCCCTACCCCTAATAACTTCCTGATGGTTCATCGCTAGCCTTGCCAACTTAGCACTCCCCCCTCTTCCCAACCTAATAGGGGAATTAATAATCATCACCTCCCTATTCAACTGGTCCTACTGAACCCTGGCCCTGACTGGAGCCGGGACTCTCATTACAGCCGGCTATTCCCTCTATATGTTCCTCATAACACAACGAGGCCCCCTCCCACCACACATCATTGCCCTTGATCCAACTTACTCACGAGAACACCTCCTCATCACCCTCCACCTTCTACCCCTCCTTCTGCTAATTTTAAAACCAGAACTCATCTGAGGGTGAACTGCCTGTAGAAATAGTTTAACGAAAACATTAGATTGTGATTCTAAAGACAGAGGTTAAACCCCTCTTTTCCACCGAGAGAGGCTCGTCAGCATTGGAGACTGCTAATCTTCACCACCTTGGTTAGACCCCAAGGCTCTGCTCGTAAAGCTGCTAAAGGATAACAGCTTATCCAGTGGTCTTAGGAACCAAAAACTCTTGGTGCAAATCCAAGTGGCAGCTATGCACCCCGCACCCCTCGCCATAGCCTCTAGCCTAATTATCATCTTCTCACTTCTCATCTTCCCTGTCCTCACCACACTCAGCCCTCGACCGCTCAACCCCGACTGGGCACTAACCCAAGTCAAAACAGCCGTAAAACTAGCATTCTTCACCAGTCTTCTCCCTCTAGCCCTATTCTTAAACGAAGGGGCTGAAACAATTGTCACCACCTGAACTTGAATAAATACTCACACATTTGACATCAACATTAGCCTCAAATTCGACCACTACTCAATTACCTTCACCCCTATTGCCCTATACGTAACATGATCTATCCTAGAATTTGCCTCATGGTACATACACGCAGATCCACACATAAACCGATTCTTCAAGTACCTTCTTATTTTCCTTGTCGCCATAATCATCTTAGTCACAGCCAACAACATGTTTCAGCTCTTCATTGGCTGAGAAGGGGTAGGAATTATGTCATTCCTCCTCATCGGCTGATGATATGGTCGAGCAGACGCAAATACAGCAGCCCTCCAAGCAGTACTATACAACCGAGTGGGGGACATTGGACTAATCTTCGCCATAGCATGAATGGCCACAAGCCTAAACTCATGAGAGATACAACAAATCTTTACAACAACAAAAGACATAGACCTAACCCTTCCTCTCCTCGGACTAATCGTCGCTGCCACCGGCAAGTCAGCTCAATTCGGCCTCCACCCATGACTTCCTTCCGCCATAGAAGGCCCCACGCCCGTATCTGCCCTACTGCACTCGAGCACTATAGTCGTTGCAGGAATCTTCCTGCTAATCCGTATGTCCCCCCTTCTAGAAAACAACCCTATTGCCCTCACCACATGTCTCTGCCTAGGAGCTCTCACCACTTTCTTCACAGCCACCTGCGCCCTCACTCAAAATGACATCAAAAAGATTGTTGCTTTCTCAACATCAAGCCAACTAGGCCTAATAATGGTTACCATCGGACTAAACCAGCCTCAACTCGCCTTCCTGCACATCTGCACTCATGCCTTTTTCAAGGCAATGCTTTTCCTCTGCTCCGGCTCCATTATCCACAGCCTTAATGACGAGCAAGATATCCGAAAAATGGGAGGAATACACCACCTCACCCCCTTCACGTCATCATGTCTGACCATTGGCAGCCTGGCTCTCACAGGCACCCCTTTCTTAGCGGGCTTTTTCTCCAAAGATGCAATCATTGAAGCCCTCAATACATCCCACCTCAACGCCTGAGCCCTAGTCCTCACCCTCTTAGCAACCTCATTCACCGCTATCTATAGCATTCGCGTCGTCTACTTTGTCTCTATGGGCCACCCCCGATTTAACGCACTCTCCCCCATCAACGAAAACAACTCCGCAGTCATTAATCCTATCAAACGGCTAGCCTGAGGAAGCATCGTTGCAGGACTGCTCATCACATCCAACATCACCCCCCTCAAAACACCGATCATGTCCATACCCCCACTTCTAAAACTAGCCGCTCTACTAGTCACAATCTCCGGAGCCCTGTTAGCACTAGAACTCGCCAGTCTAACGAACAAGCAATTTAAACCCACACCGAAACTAGCCCCACACCACTTCTCTAACATACTAGGGTTCTTCCCAATGATCATCCACCGCCTAATGCCCAAGCTTAACCTCGCCCTAGGGCAAGCCATTGCCAGCCAGATAATCGACCAAACCTGATTAGAAAAAACAGGACCAAAAGCTATCGCCTCACTCAACATACCACTAATCACCACCACGAGCAACGCCCAACGAGGTATAATTAAAACCTACCTTGCCTTATTCTTCCTAACCCTCGCCCTGGCCATTCTCGTCTTTATTCTCTAGACAGCTCGAAGAGCCCCACGACTCAGCCCACGCGTTAACTCCAACACAACAAACAGCGTTAAAAGCAAAACCCACGCACTAATCACTAACATCTCCCCACCCGACGAATACATTAGTGCCACCCCTCCAACATCCCCACGAAGACTGGAAAACTCATCCAACTCCTCCACAGACACTCAAGAAGACTCATACCACCCACTTCAAAACAACCCGGAAACTAATACTACCCCTCCCACATACACCAACATGGTCACAGCAATAGGCCGACTCCCTCAACTCTCGGGATATGGCTCTGCTGCCAAAGCAGCAGAGTACGCAAACACTACAAGCATGCCCCCTAAATAAATTAAAAACAACACCAATGATAGAAAAGTCCCCCCATGTCCTACCAACACCCCGCACCCTAGGCCCGCCACCACTACCAGCCCCAAGGCGGCAAAATATGGGGACGGATTAGACGCCACCGCAACCAACCCCAATACTAAACCCAACAACAATAAAGACATAACATAAGTCATAAATTCCTGCCAGGACTTTAACCAGGACTAATGGCGTGAAAAGCCACCGTTGTTATTCAACTACAAGAACCCTAATGGCCAACCTTCGAAAAACACACCCCTTACTAAAAATTGCAAACGACGCAGTTGTTGACCTGCCTGCCCCAGCAAACATTTCTGCCTGATGGAATTTTGGATCCCTCTTAGGCCTCTGCTTAATTGCCCAAATCCTGACCGGACTATTCCTCGCTATACACTACACCTCCGATATCGCCACAGCATTCTCTTCCGTGGCACACATTTGCCGAGATGTAAACTATGGCTGACTAATCCGCAACCTCCATGCCAACGGAGCTTCCTTCTTCTTCATCTGCATCTACCTCCACATTGGCCGAGGATTATACTATGGCTCCTACCTATACAAAGAAACCTGAAACATCGGAGTAGTTCTCCTTCTACTAGTTATAATAACAGCCTTCGTGGGCTACGTCCTCCCCTGAGGACAAATGTCTTTCTGAGGTGCCACAGTCATCACCAACCTTCTCTCCGCAGTGCCCTACGTCGGGAACACTCTCGTCCAATGAATTTGAGGCGGCTTCTCAGTCGACAACGCCACCCTCACCCGATTTTTCGCTTTCCACTTCCTACTCCCCTTCGTCATCGCAGGTGCAACCATCCTCCACCTGTTATTCTTGCATGAAACCGGGTCCAACAACCCACTAGGGCTAAACTCGGACGCAGATAAAATCTCATTCCACCCATACTTCTCCTACAAAGACCTTCTTGGATTCGCAGCCGTTCTCATCACCCTTACCTGCCTCGCATTGTTTTCACCTAACCTCTTAGGGGACCCAGACAACTTCACACCCGCAAATCCACTTGTTACCCCTCCACACATTAAACCTGAATGATACTTCCTCTTCGCCTACGCCATCCTCCGTTCAATCCCAAATAAACTTGGAGGAGTTCTTGCCCTGCTAGCCTCCATTCTGGTCCTTATAGTAGTCCCAATCCTCCATACATCCAAACAACGAAGCCTAACATTCCGCCCCCTCACACAATTCCTCTTCTGGGTCCTCATCGCTAACGTTGCTATCCTTACTTGAATCGGAGGTATGCCCGTAGAACATCCATTCATCATTATTGGCCAAATTGCCTCACTCCTTTACTTCTCCCTATTCCTTATCATCGTCCCCCTAACAAGCTGATGAGAGAATAAAAGTCTAGGATGAGCCTGCAGCAGTAGCTTAAATCCCAGAGCGCCGGCCTTGTAAGCCGGACGGTAGGGGTGAAACTCCCCTCTGCTGCTCAAAGAAAGAGGACTTTCACCTCTGCCAAAAGCTCCCAAAGCTAACATTCTAATTAAACTATTCTTTGCTCCTTGGGCCTATAATATATGTATTATCACCATACCAATATATTAACCATAAACATTATACATATAATGAAATGTACCCTAGGATATAAACTGTTTAAAGTACAATAATGGTTTCAAGACATGTTATAATGTCTGGTATAGAAACATAAACTGTATGTCATTAACACTTATAATGTAAAAACCAAAACTCAATTTTTAGAGCATAATATACTTGACAAAAATATCAATGTTCAGCACGATCAAGCAAACCCAAAATACCGGGCAAGCAATCAACATCCTTTCAAGCGAGAGTGTACAAGATGCAGTAAGAACCGACCATCTGAAAGTTGATTTCTTAATGCATTTACTTAATGGGGGTCAGGGACAATGGTATTGAGGGTACACAACACTTACAAGTCCATCTGGTTCCTATTCAGGGCATATCATTATTTTACTCTCACTTTCCTTGAAATGACATAAGTTAATGCTTGCGACAATGAATCTTTACTCACATGCGAGCATT